TCAAATTTACTTTTTCTCGTTCTATTTCAGAGTATCCATTCATTCGATACTCATCTGCTTCTATTTCCACTTTACGTAAGCGAGTCCGGGCTCTTTCGAGCTGCTCGACGGCCCCTTTACGTAATTCTTCCGAATTTCGAATAGTACTTAAAATCCTCTGTTTTCGATTATCTAATAAATCATTTAATGAAAGTAGATTATCTTACCATTAATTTCACAACTTCCATGATCTCTTCCCGAACCAAACATGAATCTTTCGATTCATTTGGCTCTCACGCTCAATTATTTATTTATGGTATGAGTATTCCCATAGCTTTTTTAATGTAATGAGCCTACCTTCTCTTTTCTGTTTGTAGTTAAACATATCAAAACTTATAAATATAAAATAAAAAACCAGAATATTAGGAAGACTCTTCCGACTAGACCAGATCAAAATCTAAAATTGTCAGCAAAGTTGTTTTTTTATTTGTACTTTTTTTTTCTTCAAGTCCAAAAATTCCTCTTTTTTATACATAGGTCGTCGATTCGGCATTAGAATTAGATAAAAAAAGGAACTTTGTTTGCTTTTTTTATCTCGTAAATAGTTTAAATTTATTTATTGATATGAGTGTTATATATCAAAATCAAATAAATTACCAATTTTTTTGAACTATTTGGTTACTAACGTAGTGGTAGAAAGAATACCATGTTTTGTCCGGACTTTAAACAATTTAGCTTTAACCATGTTAAAGGTCTCGCATTATTGGTTGATAGAGAATCAAAGTGGATTTACCAATAAATCACGAAATGCTATGGTTCTTGCATATAATTTCTTAATTTATTCAGAAGAAATTCGTCGAGATCGTGCACTTTTTTACTATGTTCCCCTATTTTACTATTTCCCCTATCCCTTATAAATACCATAAGTGCAGATGGATGGATCCATCCTATTCTTGAAATAAACAACTCGCACACACTCCCTTTCCAAAATAAATCAATACACCAAGCACTACACTTAGATTTATTGGATTTGTTGCTAAAATATCGGTATTAAACCCGAAACTTCCGGCGTATGGCCAGTGGCCCAAGTAAACGAAAGAATCAATTACATTTTTCATATATTCTCCTCTCTTTTCTTTTGGATAGGACTAACAAAGTACAGAGTTCTTTTTGTATCACTCCGATCGCCCTTTTTTTTATCGATTTTTTTTTATTTCCACTTTATTTATTATTTATTTAATGAGAATAAAATAAATCTAGTAATTTCATTTGTTTTGTTTAAATTTTTTTTACATTTTCTAAAATTTTCTAATAAGATACTTTACTTAGACTTTAGACTTAGGTTTTAGATCTGATATCAATTGAAAAATATTTCATTTGTCGAAACACTTCCAAACAATGAAAATAAAAAAGTTTTATATTTTCTATTGTACTAAGCTAAAGACAGAAAGGAAGAAAGCAAGTGAATGCGGTAATTCCTCATCTTCAAATCAATCCTTCCTAGGTATTGTCTCAATAAATAAGTAATTTTTTAGTAACGTGTTAATATAATTCTAAGAAGCAAAGGAAAATTCCAAATTAATAGTTAATAATAAAAAAGTCTCTAAGGTACTTTTTTTATATTTTTTTATATTAAACAAAAGGATTCGCAAATAAAAGTGCTAATGCCACAACCAGTCCGTAAATTGTTAAAGCTTCCATAAAAGCTAGACTAAGCAATAAAGTACCTCGTATTTTACCCTCTGCTTCCGGTTGTCTCGCAATACCTTCTACAGCTTGGCCTGCAGCAGTACCTTGACCAACTCCAGGTCCAATAGAAGCAAGCCCCACGGCCAATCCAGCAGCAATAACGGAAGCGGCAGAAATCAGTGGATTCATGGTAAGTTCCTCACACAAAACAAAAAAGAAGAAATGGTTAATGATACAATCAACCAATCAATTATGACTTTTTTAATTAAGATCCAGCGGTCAAAGTAACTAAAAACTCCAAGTTGAAATAATAATATTAATTACTAAAACTAAATTAAAAAACGGAATCGTCAGAACTATCTCGTTTTTCGTTTTTAACTATCATAGAGTTTTTGTAAATCCATATGCATACAGTTGTAACTATTGTATTTCTTTGTTTCGAACCATTCTTTCATTTAATTCTTCGTTCTTTACTACACTACACTATTGTTAAGTTTATTTATTTTTTCATTCAAAAAAAATTGCTAGAAGAGAAGGACTGATATTGAAATCTATCTAAATGCAGTGTGAGCTGCAATCAATATCAATCAAATTCATTTAATACCAAATTAATCCAATATAAAATAAATAAAAATTAATATAATATAATATATAATAAAATATATAAAAAATATATAAAATATATATATATATTAATATGTAATAGTATAGTAATAAAATAGTAATAAAAAAGTTAATATGTAATACATATTATGTAATAAAAAAGTACCAATAGATATTAATTATTAATATCTTAACTTAATTAACTTAAATATCTTAACTTAATTAACTTAAATTAAAAATTTATTTATATTTATTATTTATAATAAATTAGATTATTTGTAATTTGTATATTATATATATTATCAAATAATAATAAATAAAATAATAACAAAAATTTTGAATATAAAAATATAAGAATTAAGGAATTAAATTAAGAATAAATTAATTTAAATTAATAATATTAAGAATAATAAATAATATATATAAAATAATATAATATATATAAATAAATATATAAAATATATATATATATAAATAAGAAATATATAATGATAATGTAAGAAATATATAATGAATTGAATCTAATTTCAATTTGAATTAAACCGGATTATAATTAAACCGGATTATATATATATTTATTTTATGTTGTATATTATTCATATATAACATAACAAATATGAATAATGAAATATGAATAATGAGGATCCAGAATATGATTATAGGATTGGTTGTAATTAGGAAAAATAGAAATTCTAGCCTTACACCTTACAATACTATAATAAATAAATAAAATAAACAATACTAAAAAAAAAAAAGACTATTTGAAAAGCTAGTTAATGATGACCTTCCATGGATTCACCTATATAAGCCGCGGCTAAGGTTGCAAAAATAAGAGCTTGAATACCACTTGTAAATAATCCAAGAAACATGACAGGTATAGGAACTACTGAAGGGACTAAAGAAACAAGAACAACAACTACTAATTCATCGGCTAATATATTTCCGAAAAGTCGAAAACTAAGAGATAAAGGTTTTGTGAAATCTTCTAGGATGTTAATTGGTAAAAGGATGGGGGTTGGTTGAATGTATTTCCCAAAATAACCCAATCCTTTTTTGCTAAGACCCGCATAAAAATATGCGACGGACGTGAGTAAAGCTAAAGCAACAGTAGTATTTATATCATTCGTGGGTGCAGCTAATTCTCCATGAGGTAACTGTATAATTTTCCAAGGTAAAAGAGCACCTGACCAGTTAGAAACAAAAATAAAGAGGAACATAGTTCCAATAAAGGGAACCCAAGGGCCATATTCTTCTCCAATCTGGGTTTTGCTTAAGTCTCGAATAAATTCAAGGATATATTCAAAGAAATTCTGACCGTTGGTCGGAATGGTTTGTGGATTCCGAACAGCTATAATGACTGAACCTAATAAGATAGCAATTACTACCCAAGAAGTGATAAGTACTTGGGCATGGATTTGTAAACCTCCTATTTGCCAATATAAATGTTGGCCTACCTCTACACCCGATATATCGTATAACCCTTTGAGTGTTTTAATGGAACATGGTATAACATTCATATTGTCCTCTAGCAGAAATTGAACTTAAAAAAAGAAATTATTTTGATTCAACCATCTCTATCTCTTTTTCAACTCACCAATATGAATCAAAAATCGTATTCATTAATTGTATAATTGTATAGTTAAGATATCAAGAATTTACATAGGATACCAAGAAATCACGTAATATAATAACATATTATCAATATGCCCGCACTTACCTTTTTGCTTTTTTTTTATTTAATTCAAGATATAGTAACCGAATCCAAAAAATCCCCCCTTAATCATAATCAAGGATTTCTTATATAGCTAGAGCGGCCCCCACAAATTGCGGATACTAATTTGTTAAGAACCAATCGGATTGAAGCTATAGCATCATCGTTGGATGGAATCGAAATATCTGCGAGATCCGGGTCACAATTTGTATCGATTAAACAAATCGTCGGAATACCCAAAATTACACACTCTCGAAGAGCCGTATATTCTTCTTGCTGATCGACGACGATCACAATATCAGGCAACCTCGTCATATATTTGATACCGCCGAGATATGTTTGCAAGGTAAATAATTTTCTCTTCAATATTGCCGCATCTCTTTTGGGAAGACGGTTGAGTTTACCCATCTTTTGTTCTGCTCTTAAATCCCTGATCTTTTGAAGTCTCGTTTCCGTAGTAGACCAATTCGTTAACATACCACCAAGCCATTTTTTATTAACATAATGACACCGGGCTCTTATTGCAGCCGATGCTACTGAATCTGCTGCTTTATTTTTGGTACCAACAATTAAGAAGGTTCTTCCCCTACTTGCCGCATCAAAAACTAAATCAGAGGCTTCTGATAAAAAACGAGCAGTTCCAGTGAGATTTGTAATATGAATACCTTTACGCTTTGCAGAGATGTAAGGGGCCATTCTAGGATTCCATTTCTTAGTACCATGACCAAAATGAACTCCGGCCTCCATCATCTCTTCTAAATTAATGTTCCAATATCTTCTTGTCATTTTTCCCACACTTCCTTTTTTTTTTTTTTACTTTAACAAAGAGACGAGATACTTTGAAATAAGTAATTGTTCCGATGGAACCTTCTGCCGGGAATTGACCTTTAATACACAGTACAAACCATTAATGTCTTTTAATTACTTATTTTTTTATCAATATTCGAACAAGAACAAGATAGTTAAGTTAAAAGAAAAGCCAGACCAGATAATGAAAAACAGATAATTAAAAGAAAGTAAAAAAATCCGCTCTTAGGAATCATGAAATCGCGTAAATGATTGTTCTAATGTCTCATGGAAATTGTTTGGTACATAAGAACAAAATAATTCTCTATGGTGTAACAAAAGATCTTTTATTTCCAAGTCAAATAGATTCTTTCTTTTGATTTCCAAATAAAAGTTTTTGTCCTTACTTGAATGGTGCACTAATTTTTTGAATCCTGTACCAACAGGTATAATTCCACCTAGAACAACATTCTCTTTCAGGCCTTTCAACCAATCAATACGACCTCGTAGAGCAGCTTTTGCTAAAACTCGAGCGGTTTCTTGAAAACTTGCTTCGGATATGAAACTTTGAGTATTCAAAGATGTCCTTGTTATTCCCAATAGGATTGCGCGATAAGAGATCGCTTCGTCCAAAGCGCGCCCCACTCGTTCCGCTCGCAACAATCCAATTAATTCCCCAGGTGAAAAAACATTAGACATTCCATCTTCTGAAACCAACACTTTTGATGTTACTTGACGTACAATAATCTCTATATGTCTATTATGGATCTGTACCCCCTGAGATCGATAAACCCTTTGGATTTTATTAACCAAAGAGATACGACTTTGAGCTATGGTTAGCTCGGCTTGAATCAAGAATCCCCAGGGGATTCCAAAAATTTTTGGTATACCTTTGTTCCAACCTTCAACTCTCCTTTCAAGGTTCATTGATATTGAATCAATCGAACGTACTTCTAAGATTTGTTCCACTTTTGGAAGACCTTGTGTTATGTCACCAGATCTTGATTTTTCATATATAAATGTAACTAATGTATCTCCTTCGTAAAATATTTTACCATAATGGCCATGAATAGTTGCTCCTGGAGTGGCTAAATAGGGCTTAGCGGATCTTATAATTAAAGCGTCAACATCAACAATTATAATTTGCCCAGATTTTTTTATGTGCGGTTTGTATTTGAATAGACATATATTTTCACAAAAAAATTGTCCAAGGCTAATTATTGTAGATGTCTCTTCCCAATAATCGTGATGGAGAAAATGCCAATTCAAATGGAATGGATTCAAAATGATGTTACTGCATGGATCGGGATTATAAATCCTCCTATTTTCATCTATTAAACAGTATTTAAGTACTTGAAGTACTTGGAAAGTCTGTTGAAAATTACCAAGTAGCAAATATTTCTTTAACAAAATCTGATTATAAGTTATTAAATGGTAAAATAAATATAAATTTACCATTTTAGGGACAATAGTCCCCAAAGGACACAACAAATCCTTAATTGGGATTATGGGATCCGATTCTTTTATCATGTTATATTTCGAACCATTGAATGGACCAATTCGAGAACAATTGGATGATGACAAAATTATCAAAGATTGGCATTCCTTATTTCGATTCAACAATGTACCAATAGTACCTTGATGTTGTGTAAGTAATTGAATACTAACCTTGCGGTAAAAAGGATTTATATTTGTACGATCTAATCCATTATCGGAAATCAATCCCGAACTTGCCCTATCATATCTTTTTCCGATATACGAAATGCTGGACTTTACTAACTCAATTCTCATGAAATTTCGAATCAGATCATTTCCCTTTACCTCAATAAAAATAAAGGAAGCACGAATCTCTTTCGGAGAACCATTTTGTTCTGGATCCCAATTCAATATTAAACAAGTGCGAACTAATTGAATACTTGTGTGAAAAATTCCTCGAATTGACTTGCCATTTCCATAAAGGATATAATTGACAACTCTAAGTTGGACATTATCCTTTTCCCGCAAGAGATCTTGAGGAAAAAGTGTTGCTAAATTTATGCCATCAATTATTTCATATGTGACTACGGGTCGAACCGAAACAAAATACTTTTTCTTCGTGGGTGTGATCCGTTGGACATAGATCCAATTTTTCCATTTTTTTGATTCCTTATCATTTTTTTTTTTTGTTTTTGGTGGTTTTGTTTTTGGTGGTATAAAAATGCCGCTGTGCCTAGATATCTTATCTGCTTCTCCAGGAAAATAAATATCTCCGGAAAATATTTTTAGTTCAATATTTTTTTTTTTTCTCTCCAGGCGGACTAATCCGCCTACTCGACTTCTTGTATTTAAAGCGAGTTGTGTATCTACTCCAATGATACTATTGTTCTGGACCATTATCAATGAAGATCCAGGTAAAATATGCACTTCCTCGAGAATAAAAAAAAAACGATCTACTTTCATTTGGTATTTCGGAATAAATTCTTTTGATCCTCTATACTCAATCAAATCCTCTTTTTTTATAATTGAATTGACCTCTACGGTCCCATATTTAGTAATTCCCGAATTATTTCTTCTGTATCGTGGATCATCAAAAAAAACAAGAATACTATTTCTACGTAAAATACCCTGTTTTGGTATTTCGATTGAAATACCAAAACAGGGTATTAGTTCATTCTCTCGTTTTTTATCATATTGTAATGGGATGATGAATCTATTTCTTCGCTTTTTCGCTAAGAAATAAGAATTCCCTTGGATAATAGAAGGATATATAATATTCCAATGACCATTATATATGGTTTGATCAGGTCTTGTTGAATAGTCAAGAATTTTCTTATCTTTTTTATCAGAAGTATCTAACAATTTATATCTTACTCGACCGTTAGTCATTGATAGATCAGAGATATATCTTTCTTCGACAGAAAAAGCATGAGGATTCATTTGATCTTGATCTTTGTGGAGCGAAAAAGACACTATATTAGATCTGCACGAACCTCCTGCTAATATCCATAAATGACTTGTTTTTAATAATAGATGAACATTACCATATGTATATTCAGGTGCATGGTGTACATCAGTACTCCAGTGCATTTCTCCCTCTGATTCAGAATAAATATGTTTTCGTACCTTCTCTTTAAAATAAAAAGTGGACGTTCCAGCACGAATTTCAGCAATTACTTGTTCTGATTCTACATATTGATTATTTTGAACTAAAATCAAACTCTTTAGTGGAATATTTACATTATGTAGAATATCCCGACTCTCAATAGTTACATACAAGTCCATAGAACATAGAAAAGCGGGATGCCCATGACGGGTACGTGTGGGATGAACCAAATTCTCATTCAATTTTATTTTTCCATTAGAAGGAGCTCGTACATACTCGGCAGTACCACCTGTGAATACTCCACCGGTATGAAAAGTTCTTAATGTTAGTTGAGTCCCTGGTTCCCCAATTGATTGACCTGCAATAATACCTACAGCTTCTCCCAATTCGACCAGGTCACCATGAGTAGGACTCCGACCATAACATAATTGGCAGATCCAAGATGTACTCCTGCAAGTAAAGGGGGTTCTAATATATATTGGTTGCGCTCGAAAGGTTATGAATCGATTTATAAGTCCAATCCCAATATCTTGATTTCGAGTGGCAAGACATCGCAAACCAATATATATATCGTCTGCTAATACACGACCAATTAGTGTTTGGACAAAAATTTTTTCTGTCATACCGTTTTGAGGGCTCACGGAAATACCTCGGATAGTACCACAATCTGTTCTACGTATAATAATGTGTTGAACTACTTCAACAAGTCTACGTGTGAGGTATCCAGCATCTGATGTTCGTACAGCAGTATCTACAACTCCTTTGCGAGCTCCATAGCAGGAAATTATATATTCTGTCAAAGAAAGTCCTTCACGTAAATTGCTTTGAATGGGTAAATCAATCATTTGTCCTTGGGGATCCGACATTAATCCTCTCATACCCACTAATTGATGTATCTGAGATGCATTTCCTCTAGCTCCCGAAAAGGACATTAGATGTACTGGATTAGAAGGATCAGTCATACGAAAATTAGGATTCATTTCTTGTCTCAAATATTCACTTGTAGCATACCATATCTCAATGGATTGACGTAATTTTTCTACCGCGTGTACATTCCCATAATGATGGTGTTTCTCTAAAATAAAACTTTGTTGTTCGGCGTCTTGGACTAACCATCCCTTCGAAGGGATTGTTAAAAGATCATCAATTCCTAATGAAATAGATGTAGCAGTGGCTTGCTGGAAACCCAAAGTTTTTACTTGATCCAGGATATGTGATGTATATGCCATTCCGAAATGATCGATTAACCTGCTAATAAGTCGTTTCATAGCAGTTCCATTTATCACTTTATTGTGAAAGACCAGATCAGCCCGTTCTGCCATAAGTACCTCTTCTCTTATATTTCTTCTGCTAAGTAGGATTCGACAATGGACCCAAGTCAATGATTCGAAAACTTCCTTTCCTCAATCTTGATTCACACAGAAATTCAGAAATTAGAATACCAGTGAAATTTGATTTGGGAGACCTGAATTACCCTAGGCACAAACATCGCCTAATCTAAGAAATTAGATTAGATAGCGTATGAGTGGGCTCGACAAAAACCCTGTATGGCTTCTTCTAATTCTCTATAAAAAGAAATATGACCAAGAGTAGTTCGAATGTATATAGAACGGATTTCTTTTGTTATACTTCCTACTATTAGATAGTGCCCATAAATCTCATGATAAGTACCTAAAGATTCATATTGAACTTCGATGGGAACTTCTCTTGAACCAATGACACGTTGATCTCGTCTCCATCGGAGCCACAAAGGACTATCTAAACTGATTCTTTTCTGTCGATAAGCTCCAAGTGCATCATAGGAACTAGAAAAATGGGGTTCTTTTTCCCTCGTATACCTATAGTTATTATTATGATTATCAACTATTTTTTTTTTGTAGTTTCCACTATTATATGGATTATACCTATTTGCACAAATACCTCGACGATTTCCGATTGTTAATAAATAGAGTCCAATAAGCATGTCTTGAGTTGGTACAGAAATAGGATCCCCGATAGCTGGAGACAAGAGATTCATATGAGAAAACATAAGTAAACGAGCCTCCGCTTGAGCTTCCAAAGATAAAGGTACATGAACAGCCATTTGATCCCCATCAAAGTCTGCATTGAAACCCTTACAAACTAATGGGTGTAAACAAATAGCGCTCCCT